ACCAATAAATGACCCTGAAATAGGAACCAAATGCCAGGAATAGTGCACTAGGTACTACCCCCACAATTATTGTCCTTGACCTTCAAGAAGAGTTATCATTAAGAAATCAACTGATGGTGGTCTCTTACTGCATCGCAAATTGGAGGAATCATAGTTTGTTGAGTCCTGGTATATATTTTTTGGTGGTTATTTATGTTAGGTCTTAACAAATCTTTTTAAATTATCTTTAATTACTTTATGAATATTTGTTAGTATTTTGTCTATCTTAATTTAGTTAATTACTTGTATGCTTAAAATAAATTTATGGTGATATTTAACTATATGTAGGGGAACCATCTATTAAATGGTTAATATATATTAATGGTTTTAATACATATATGCATATAAAAACATAAATTCATTTAATATGAATGCGTTATGTGGCGGAGCTCGGCAGAGAATAGTTTAGCTTAGAATCCTGGCTTTGGGAGTCAGGGGTAGGGGTTAAAATCCCCTTTCTTTGAGCATTAAGAAGGACTTTAACCTTCAACATTCGGCTTACAAGACTGATGCTCTTAAACCTTGAGCTATTAATGCATTTTCATTTTAATATATTATTTTCGATTAAACCTAGGGCTGGTATGAAGATTAGGAAAATTATAAAGTAAAGAATTGATGCAATTTGACCAATAATGATGTATGGATGTTCAACAGGCATCCCACCAATCCAAGTTAGGATGGCTACGTCTGCTACTAATAATCAGAACAAGGCTTGTCCCAGGGGTCGGAAAGTTAAAGAACGTTGTTTAGAGGTGTGTAAAATAGGAACGAGTATGAGAATTAATACTGAGGCTAGTAAGGCAATTACACCCCCTAGTTTATTTGGGATTGAGCGTAAAATAGCATACGCGAACAGGAAGTATCATTCTGGTTTAATATGAGGAGGAGTTACTAGAGGATTGGTAGGGGTAAAGTTTTCTGGATCTCCTAACAAATTAGGGGAAAATAATGATAAAGAAGTTAGGGCGATTAAAAGGATTGCAAATCCTAATATGTCTTTGTAAGAGAAGTAGGGATGAAAAGGGATTTTGTCTGCATTTGAGTTAAGTCCAATGGGGTTATTTGAACCGGTTTCATGAAGAAAAATAAGGTGAACTATTGTTATTGCTGCAACTACAAAGGGAAGTAGGAAGTGGAATGCAAAAAATCGTGTTAGGGTGGCATTGTCTACTGAGAAGCCGCCTCAAATTCATTGGACTAGTGAATTACCAACATAAGGGACTGCTGATAGTAGGTTTGTGATAACTGTTGCTCCTCAGAAGGATATTTGTCCTCAAGGAAGAACATATCCAACAAAAGCGGTTATTATTACAAGAAGAAATAAAATTACACCGACGTTTCATGTTTCTTTATAGAGATATGAGCCGTAGTATAAACCTCGTCCGATATGAAGATAAAGACAAATGAAGAAGAAAGAAGCTCCATTAGCATGAATATTTCGGATAAGTCAGCCGTAATTTACGTCTCGGCAAATGTGAGCAACAGATGAGAAAGCGGTGGAGACGTCTGAGGTGTAATGTATTGCTAAGAATAAGCCTGTTAAGATTTGTGTTGCTAGACAAAGTCCTAGTAAGGAACCAAAGTTTCATCATGCTGAAATATTAGCAGGTGTTGGTAGGTCTACTAAAGCGTCGTTTGCGATTTTAATTAAAGGGTGGGTTTTTCGTAAGTTTGCCATTAATGTTTCTGTAGTTGAATACAACGGTGGTTTTTCAAGTCACTGGTCTTGGTTAAAATCCTAGTGGAAACTATAATGTATGTAATTTATTTATGTTTTATTGGTCTTGTTTTTGGGTTGGCAGCTGTTGCGTCTAATCCGTCTCCTTACTTTGCTGCGTTTGGCTTAGTTGTAGTATCTGCAGCGGGGTGTGGGATTTTGGCAAGTTATGGGGCTTCTTTCTTGTCTTTAATTTTATTTTTGATTTATTTAGGGGGTATGCTTGTAGTGTTTGCTTATTCAGCTGCTCTTGCAGCTGAACCTTATCCTGAAGGCTGAGGAAGTAATGCAATTTTTGGTTCAGCAATTTTTTATGTTTTTTTGGTGATGGTGATGGGGTTTGTCACTTGAGATGACTGGTATTTAGAAATGTTAGAAAATTTAGGAGGGGCAGGTGAAATTTATGTCTTAGGAGGGGATTCGAGTGGGGTTGGTTTAATTTATTCTTGTGGGGGGTGGTTGTTGGTGTTAGGAGGTTTGGTTCTTTTGGTAACGTTATTTGTTGTATTAGAAATTACACGGGGTTTGGCTCGAGGAGTTGTTCGGGTGGTTTAAAGATAAAAGAAGAGTATAACGAATAGGGTTGTTGTGAAGAAAAGTGACAAGTAAATTTTAATCATGCCTTGCTGAAGATTGTCAGTTAATTTGGAAGCCTGGATGTTAAGTGTAGGGACTATTTTTGGAGCGATTTTTTCTAGTCATATTAAGTCTACTGTTTGAGTGGCAATTGTTTGTCCTAAGAATAAATTGGTTTTTGGTAGAATTCGGTGAACAATTGATGGAAAAAATCCTAGTATATTTGAGAAGTGGTGAGGAGCTATTTTTGGTTTAATAATGAATTGTTTAGTAGTTAAAGAAGCCAATTCAAATGCCACCATTAGTCCTAGTACGGTAACTATTAAAGCGGTTATTTTAAGAATAAGCGGTATTGATATGATAGGGGTATTGGAAGGATTAATATGGGAGTAAATAAGTAAGCCTGCAATAATACTTCCTCAGGCTAAACGTTTGATTGGGTTAATTACAGCTGGGTTGTTTTCATTGATGGGAGATAAAGCGTTGAATCGGGGCACCCCCATGGAAACGAAGAAAATTACACGAGTGCTATAGATAGCTGTGAATGAGGTGGCGATTAGGGTTAAGGCAAGGGCTCAGGCGTTTAGGTATGATGTGTTTAATGCTTCAATAATTGCGTCTTTAGAAAAAAAGCCGGCTAAAAATGGAGTGCCTGTAAGTGCTAGACTTCCAATAGTTAATGAGGTAGAAGTGAAAGGGGTTAAATAGTATAAACCCCCCATTTTTCGGATATCTTGTTCATCGTTAAGACTATGGATGATGGACCCTGAACATAGGAAAAGTATGGCTTTAAAGAATGCATGTGTACAAATGTGGAAAAAGGCCAATTGGGGTTGATTTAGGCCGATAGTAACTATTATTAAGCCTAGTTGGCTGGATGTAGAGAAAGCCACAATTTTTTTGATATCATTTTGGGTAAGTGCACAGGCTGCTGTAAAAAGTGTGGTTATTGCCCCTAGACAAAGGCAGGTTGTTAAAGCAATTTGATTATCTTTTATTATAGGGCTTAGGCGGATTAACAGGAAAATGCCTGCTACAACCATGGTGCTCGAATGAAGTAGGGCGGAGACCGGTGTTGGGCCTTCTATGGCGGATGGAAGTCAAGGGTGTAATCCAAATTGTGCAGATTTACCTGTTGCAGCGAGAATGAGGCCTAGGAGGGGTAGTGTTAAATTTTGTTCTTTAGAGAGAATAAATAACTGTTGGATATCTCATGAATTTAGGTTAGTAGCGAGTCATGCTATGGCTAAAATTAAACCAATATCTCCCACACGGTTATAAATTACGGCTTGAAGAGCGGCTGTGTTGGCGTCTGTTCGGCCGTATCATCACCCGATTAGTAAAAAGGATATAATACCTACACCTTCTCAGCCAATAAAAAGTTGAAATAAATTGTTGGCAGTGACGAGGATAATTATTGCAATTAAAAAAATTAAAAGGTATTTAAAAAATTGATTTATTTTTGGATCGGCATGTATATATCATAATGCGAACTCCAGAATAGATCAGGTTACATACAAAGCTACAGGGATAAAGAGTAAGGAGTAAAAGTCGAATTTTAAACTAATACTAACGTCAAAAGTAATAGTGTTGGTTCATGTTCAAATTGAAGTAATAGTCTCTATTCCTTCATTTAAAAATAGGGAGAGGGGAATAAGGCTGATGAAGAAGGCTGTTTTAACGGCAGTTTTAACTTGATTTTCCGCTCATTGCCGGGTCTTTTGATTAGGGGTTAGAGTTGAAAATAATGGATAAAATAGAGTCAAAAAAATTAATAAAAGGCTGGATGTTATTATGTAAGAAGTATGCATAGCTACCACTTGGATTTGCACCAAGAGTTTTTGGTTCCTAAGACCAATGGATAAGCTGTTATCCTTTGGGAGCATCGAGTGAGCCCTGGAGTTTAACCAAGGACACAATAATTAGCAGTTATTATTACTATCGAGCCTCTCTCGGTGGGTAAAAGGGTTTTAACCTTTGTTTTTAGAATCACAATCTAATGTTTTAATTAAACTATACCTACAAAGGGCTCAACCTCAGATTAACTCAGGTTTTAGTATAATTAGAAGGAGAGGCACAAGGTGAAGTAACATTAAAAGATGTTCTCGAGAGTAAGTAGGGTCTATGTTCAAGATATGTTTTGGTGATGGTCCCCGTTGTGTCATTAGAAATATATACAATGTATAGCTTGCTGTAATTAAAGTCCCTAGGCCAGTTAGGAGGATTGTTCAAGGGGATCAAGCGAATACGGAGGTGATAATTATTAGCTCGCCCATTAGATTGGGAAGGGGAGGTAGTGCAAGGTTAGCAAGGCTTGCAATGAATCATCAGGTTGTTATTAATGGCAATAGCATTTGTAACCCTCGGGCTAGTACTATTGTTCGACTATGGGTTCGTTCATAGTTTGTGTTCGCTAAACAAAATAGGGCTGAGGAGGTTAGTCCGTGTGCAATCATAAGAATTAAGGCACCTGTAAAACTCCATGAAGTCTGGATTAAAACTCCGGCGGCCACTAATCCTATATGGCTGACTGAAGAGTAGGCGATTAAGGCTTTTAAGTCAGTTTGGCGTAAACAAATTGAGCTTGTCATTAGGATGCCCCATAAGGCTAAGATAATGAATGGGTAGCTTATTTCTTTGCTTAAAGGTTCAAGGACGATCATTATCCGTATTATTCCGAAACCCCCCAGTTTAAGTAAAATAGCAGCAAGCACTATGGACCCTGCAATAGGGGCTTCTACATGGGCTTTTGGAAGTCATAAATGAGCCCCATAGAGAGGTATTTTGACTAGGAAGGCAATTACGCATGCGGTTCATCAAATTATGTCAGAAATATAGTTGAGACTTGTTAAAGGCTGATATCCTAGGGAAAGAAATGATAAAGATCCTGTTACATTTTGAAGAAGTATAAGGGCTACTAGAAGGGGGAGAGAGCCCGCTAAAGTATAAAAGAGAAAGTAAGTTCCTGCATTAAGGCGTTCTATCTGATTACCTCATCGGGTAATAATAATTAGAGTGGGAATAAGAGTGGCTTCAAACATAATATAAAACATAATTACTTCTGTAGAGCTAAAAGCCATAATTAAAAATATTTGCAAGGCCACTAAAAGTGTGACGTATATCCGTTGACGGTTTATAGGTTCTGGAATAATGTGTTTTTGGCTTGCAATAATTATAAGTGGAAGAAGCCAGCACGTAAGAACTAGTAATGGGGCCGATAAATAGTCGGTTGCTATGTAAAGGCCCAGGAATGACCACCCCGTGTCTGCTATGAGGAATAAGCTAAAACTTAGTAAAGCAATTAATAAGCCATAGAATAGAACAGTTGATCAAAATTTTTTAGTAGGGGTCATTCATACAGAAAGTAGAAGCATAATGGTTGGTGAAAGAATTTTTAGCATTGTAAGAGGTTTAAGGAGGTGAGGCGATCTGAACCGTGGGTTCGTGATGTCGCGACTAAAAGGGCAAGTCCAACGCTTGCTTCACAAGCAGAAAATGCCAATAAAAATAAAGGGGAGCAGGAAAGGCTTGTTGAATTAAGTTGTAAGGTTCAAAGAGAGAGAGCTATGAATAAAGATAATATTATACCTTCAAGGCAGAGAAGAGCAGAAATTAAATGGGTTCGATGAAAGGTTAGGCCTGTAAGACCTAGGGTAAAAATAAATGCTAAAATAAGGGGTAGCATGGCCATTAGGTAGTTAGGGATTTAAACCGTAATTGTCTGAGCCGAAATCAAATGTTTTTATTAAACTAATTACCTATTCAGCTCATTCTAAACCTCCTTGGATTCATTCATAAATAAGGCCTAAAGTGAGGAGGATTAAAATAGAGGATGCTCATATGAAAGTGGCTGCAGGGTCTAGATTATGGTCTCCTCACGGAAGAGGGAGCAATAGAGCGATTTCTAGATCGAAAAGAAGAAATAGAATAGCGACTAAGAAAAAGCGTATAGAAAATGGAAGTCGAGCGGATCCTAAAGGATCAAAACCGCATTCATACGGTGTTAGTTTTTCTTGATAAGGATATATTTGGGGCAGCCAAAAGGAAATTAAAGCTAAGACGATAGTAATCATAGGGTAAAGAATAATTATTGAAGTAAATGAGTTCATTATCTTTCCTCGGATTTGAACCAGGATCGTGTGATTGGAAGTCACTCGTATTAATTTATACTAGAAAGATTAAGATCCTCATCAGTAAATAGAAATGTACAGGAATAATCAGACTACGTCTACAAAATGTCAATATCAAGCGGCAGCTTCAAATCCAAAATGGTGTTCTGATGTAAAGTGGTAGAAGACTTGTCGTAATAGGCACACTGCTAAAAAGGTTGATCCAATAATAACATGGAGTCCATGGAAGCCAGTCGCAACGAAAAAAGTGGATCCGTAAACTCCATCTGCGATGGTAAAGGGAGCTTCGTAGTATTCTATTGCTTGCAGAACGGTGAAGTAGAAGCCTAAAATAATAGTTAGGGTAAGGGCTTGGGTTGCTGGAGTTCGTTGTTGTTCCATAATACTATGGTGGGCCCAAGTTACGGTTACACCTGAAGCGAGAAGGACGGCTGTATTTAACAAAGGAACTTCAAAGGGGTCAAGTGTAGTAATTCCTGTTGGGGGTCAGCACCCGCCAAGTTCAGGAGTGGGTGCAAGGCTTGAATGGTAAAATGCCCAGAAGAATCCTAGAAAAAAGAATACTTCAGAAGTAATAAATAGAATTATACCATATCGCAGACCTTTTTGGACGGGGAGAGTGTGATGTCCTTGGAAGGTTCCTTCTCGAATGATATCTCGTCATCATTGATATATTGTTAATAGAAGAAGAATTAACCCTATGGTTAGTAGGATGGTGGAATGATAATGCATTCAAATTGCTAGTCCGGAGGTTATAAGTAAGGCGGCTACTGCGCCTGTTAGAGGTCATGGGCTCGGGTCTACTATGTGATAAGCGTGTGCTTGATGGGCCATAAGTATTTTCTTGTAAATAAAGGCTTAGAAGTAAAACAAATACGTAGGCTTGAATTATGGCTACAGCTACTTCTAGTAGTGTTAACAGAAAAAGTAGGATGGAAGTTAAAATTGCCACAGTAGGTATTATTGGAAAAAGTACAAATGCAGCGGTTGAGATAAGGTGAATCAATAAATGCCCTGCTGTTAAGTTGGCTGTGAGTCGAACTCCCAATGCCAACGGGCGAATGAACAAGCTAATGGTTTCGATAATAATGAGTACAGGAATTAAAAGGGTGGGAGTTCCTTCAGGTAATAGGTGACCTAGCGCTACGGTTGGCTGATTGCGGAGGCCAATAAGGACAGTAGCAAGTCAGATTGGAACGGCAAGTGCCATATTTATTGATAGCTGAGTTGTAGGGGTAAACGTGTAGGGCAGTAAGCCTAATGTATTTAGGGTGATAAGAAAAATTATTAGAGATGATAGTAAAAGAGCTCATTTATGTCCATTTTGATTGATCGGTTGAAAAATTTGGCTTGTAAATCGAATAATAAACCAATTTTGTAAAGTTAATAGTCGATTGTCAAGCCAACGTACAGTTGGTGTAGGAAGTAGTAATCATGGTAGAAGTAGGGCTAGGGCAATTAAGGGAATTCCAAGGAATGTTGGGCTTATAAATTGATCAAATAGGCTTACTGTCATGGTCAGTTTCAGGGGCTCGTTATTGTTTTGTCTGTACTTTGAACATTAGGCTCATTAAGGGCATGGTGGGATAAAACTTTCGGTGGAATTATTGTTAAGAAAATCAGTCAAGTGATTACTAGAATTAAGAATCAGGGAGCGGGATTTAATTGTGGCATTTCGCTAGGGGTGGTTGGGAGCCACCAGTCTTTAGCTTAAAAGGCTAATGCTATACCCTATTTAGCTTCTTAGCGAAGCGTCTTCAAGTATTGATGATGATCAGTTTTCAAAGTGTTCTAGCGGAACGGCTTCTACTACAATAGGCATAAAACTATGATTAGCTCCGCAAATTTCAGAACATTGACCATAATAAAGGCCTGGGCGAGATACAATAAATGCGGTTTGATTTAGTCGGCCTGGGACTGCATCTATTTTTACCCCTAAACTAGGTACTGCTCATGAATGAAGAACATCGTCTGCAGATACTAGGATTCGAACCGGTGATTGAACAGGGATTACTATGCGATGGTCTGTCTCTAGAAGACGAAATTGCCCTGAGGTGAGTTCTTGTGTGGGGATTATGTAAGAGTCGAATATCAGGTCTTCAAAGTCAGTGTATTCGTAGCTTCAGTATCATTGATGTCCTATAGATTTAATGGTTAGATGTGGGTCATTAATTTCATCTATTAGGTATAAAATTCGTAAAGAGGGCAGTGCGATTAAAACTAGAATAATAGCCGGGAGTAGTGTTCAAATAATTTCAATTTCTTGGGAATCGAGGATATATTTATTTGTTAGCTTTGTTGTTACTATGGCTACAATAATGTAAAGAACTAAGGTGCTAATAAGAAATACAATTATTAGTGCGTGATCGTGAAAATGGATAAGTTCTTCTATTACAGGGGAAGCTGCGTCTTGAAATCCTAGTTGAGATGGGTGGGCCATATGTAAGGCGCGCGGGGCTTTAACCCGCAATTCTATCTCGACAAGATAGGGTAATAGTTTTACTAGCGTCTTATTAAGAAAGTGGCAGAATGGCCATGTGATTGACTTGAAATCAATTTATGGGGGTTCAATTCCTCCCTTTCTCGTTTACCTAGTTTAGTCGGGGATGGCAAATTTGCACAAAAGCCGGTTCTTCAAAGGTATGGTAAGGGGGAGGGCAGCCATGAAGTCATTCTACATTAGTTGTGGTTAATTCCACAGATAAGACTTCACGCTTAGCTGCAAATGCTTCTCAAATGATAAAGAGGAATATGATTACTGCAATTAGAGAAATTAAAGAACCGATTGAGGACACAGAATTTCATAGGGTATACGCGTCTGGGTAGTCGGAATACCGTCGAGGTATGCCTGCTAACCCTAGGAAGTGTTGTGGGAAGAAAGTAAGGTTTACCCCTAAGAATATAACCCCAAAGTGTGTCTTTGTTCAAGCGCTATGAAGGGTATAGCCTGAAAATAGAGGGAATCAATGAACAAATGCAGCGATAATTGCAAATACAGCGCCCATAGAGAGAACATAGTGGAAATGGGCTACTACATAATAAGTATCGTGAAGTACAATGTCTAATGAGGAGTTAGCTAGAACAATGCCTGTTAAGCCTCCAACAGTGAAGAGGAAGATAAAACCTAGGGCCCATAATAGAGGGGTCTCTCATTTAATAGCACCCCCGTGCAGTGTTGCTAGCCAACTGAAAACTTTTACGCCAGTAGGAATTGCAATAATTATTGTGGCTGAAGTAAAATATGCTCGAGTGTCTACGTCCATGCCTACTGTAAATATGTGATGAGCTCAAACAATAAATCCTAGTAGGCCGATAGCTATTATAGCCCATACTATTCCTATATAACCAAAAGGCTCTTTTTTGCCTGAATAGTAAGCTACGATATGAGAAATTATTCCAAAGCCCGGAAGAATAAGAATATAGACTTCTGGATGTCCAAAAAATCAAAATAAATGTTGATAAAGGATAGGATCCCCTCCCCCAGCAGGGTCGAAAAAGGTGGTATTTAAATTTCGGTCAGTGAGTAGCATTGTAATGCCAGCTGCGAGAACTGGAAGGGACAAAAGAAGGAGAACGGCTGTAATTATAACAGCTCATACAAATAGGGGAGTTTGGTATTGAGAAATAGCTGGAGGTTTTATGTTAATAATGGTAGTAATAAAATTAATAGCTCCTAAGATAGAGGATACCCCTGCCAAATGAAGAGAAAAAATAGTAAGGTCAACGGATGCGCCTGCATGAGCTAAGTTGCCTGCTAGAGGGGGGTAGACAGTTCAGCCTGTTCCGGCCCCGGCTTCGACTCCGGAGGATGCCAGAAGAAGTAAAAAAGAGGGTGGAAGTAGTCAGAAGCTTATGTTGTTTATTCGAGGAAATGCTATATCAGGTGCTCCAATTATAAGGGGCACAAGTCAGTTTCCAAAGCCTCCAATTATAATTGGTATTACTATAAAGAAAATTATTACGAAAGCGTGTGCTGTTACGATTACATTGTAAATTTGGTCGTCTCCCAGAAGGGAGCCAGGCTGACTTAGCTCAGCCCGGATTAAAAGACTTAGGGCGGTGCCCACTATTCCGGCTCATGCACCAAAAACGAGATAAAGGGTGCCAATGTCTTTGTGATTAGTCGAGAAAAATCAACGGGTAATTGCCACAGGTAGGATGGCTGAGGGATAAGCGGCGGATTGTAGCTCCGTGAACAGAGGTTTAAATCCTCTTCTTACCATAGCCCCGAGGTGTTAACATATTAGATTGCAAATCTAAAGTAGTAGGGTAGCCCCCCTGCCGGGGCTTTCCCCGACTATTTTCGCCCTGCTAGGCGGGGAAAGCTAGATAGATGCTTGTTGGTTTGGGCGCTTAGCTGTTAACTAGGACTTTGTAGGATCGAAGCCTACCTATCTAGTAAGGCCTTAGCTTAATTAAAGTGTCTGTGTTGCATACAGAAGATGTGGGTTAATGTCCCGTAGGTCTTATCAGAGACTAAGAGATTTTCACTCTTGTTTAAGGCTTTGAAGGCCTTTGGTTTAAAAATTTATCCTAAGTCACTAGGTTGTTATAAGGGCTAAAATTGCAGGAGAAAGTGGGAGGAGGCATATTGTTGCTGAAGAGGTTAGGGCAAGGGGTATCGTAATATTTGTTGGGGAGAAACGTCAGGTAAAAATCCCTGTAGTATTATTTGGAGCTAAAGTTAGGGTTATAGCATATGATAAGCGAAGATAAAAATATAAGCTTAAGAGTGCCGATAAGGCTGCTATGGTCGCTATGAGAGCTATATTTTGACTTGATAATTCTTGAATAATTATTCATTTTGGAAGGAAACCGGATAGGGGAGGTAACCCTCCCAAAGATAAAAGGATTAAAGGAGTTATGGCAGATAAAACAGGGGCATTGGCTCAAGTGGTAGCCAGGGAATTTATATTAGTAGATTTGTTTAGTTTAAAAATTATAAAGATGGAATAGGTTATAATAAGATACATTAGTAATGCGAGTAAGGTAATGGATGGTGAAAATTGAATAACTAGTACTATTCATCCTAAATGAGCAATAGACGAATAAGCAAGAATTTTTCGGAGTTGAGTTTGATTTAGACCCCCCCACCCCCCAATAAGTGTGGATGCTAATCCTAAAAAAATTAATAAATGTGGATTTGACGGGTGAATTTGTAGTATAAGAGAAAAGGGAGCTAGTTTTTGCCAGGTTGCAAGAATTAGGCCTGTGTTTAAACTTAAGCCTTGAAGAACATCTGGAAGTCAGGCATGGGCAGGGGCTAGCCCTAGTTTTAAGGCTAATGCCATAATAATAATAGTAGAAGTAAAGGGGTGATTTATGTTTTTAATTTCCCATTGTCCAGAAATTCAAGCGTTAATTACGCTTGCAAATAGCAGGGTTGCAGCTGCAGCTGCTTGGATTAAAAAATATTTAGTGGTGGCTTCTACGGCTCGTGGATGGTGGTGTTGGGCTATTAATGGGATAATAGCTAAGGTATTAATTTCTAATCCCATTCATGCCAGTAGTCAGTGCGAGCTAGAGAAAGTTATTAAGGTGCCTAAACCTAGGGCAAATAGAAGTGTAGAAAGGATGTAAGGACTCATTAGTAAAGGAAGGATTTTAACCGACATGTTTGGGGTATGGGCCCAAGAGCTTTATTTAGCTGACTTTACTAGAAAGTGGTGTAGTGGAAGCACTAAGAGTTTTGATCTCTTGAGGTGAGGTTCAAGTCCTCTTTTTCTAAGGAATTGAAGGGATTTTAACCCTTATAATTTACTCTATCAAAGTAGCCCTTGTAGTTCAGGCACAATTCCTGTTTAAATTTGTGGGGGAAGGCCATAGAAAGCAATTAAAATAGATATGTGTCAAATAATAAAAGTGAGTGTTAAAGGAAGAAAATTTTTTCAGACTAGATGTATTAGTTGGTCATAACGGAAACGTGGGTAAGAGGCTCGAATTCATAAGAATAATACTGAAAGAAGAGTAACTTTAATTATTAGAATTATAGTAGTAAATTCGGGTGTTGCATAGGATACAAGAGTGCCCATAAAGATAATAACGGATAGGGTATTTATGAATAAAATGTTCGCATATTCTGCTAAAAAAAATAATGCAAAAGGGCCTCCAGCATATTCTACATTAAACCCTGAGACTAGCTCTGACTCCCCTTCTGTTAGATCAAAAGGGGCTCGATTAGTCTCTGCTAAAGTTGAGATGTACCATATTGCGGCCAAAGGCCAAGTCGGAAAAATTAGTCAAATGCTTTCTTGAGCTGTAGTGAAGGTTTGTAGTGTGAAATTTCCTACAAAAATGATTGTGCTTAGAAGAATCAACCCTAGGCTTACTTCGTAGGAAATGGTTTGTGCGACCGCTCGTAGCGCGCCTATCAGGGCATATTTGGAGTTGGAAGCTCACCCGGAGCCTAAGATAGAGTAGACAGTTAGACTGGAGATGGCTATAATAAATAAAATACTTAAGTTTAAATCGGCTATGGAAAATGGTAAAGGCATAGGTGTTCAAAGAGTAAAGGCCAAGGCTAATGCTACAATAGGTGTTATGAGGAAAAGAGTTGAGGAAGATGTTGATGGTCGAATAGGTTCTTTTAAAAACAGTTTGATACCGTCTGCAATGGGCTGAAGCAATCCGTAAGGGCCTACAATATTAGGCCCTTTTCGAAGTTGTATGTAGCTTAGTACTTTTCGTTCAATTAATGTTAAAAGTGCAACTGCTAGGAGAATAAAGATGATTATTACTAATGGATTAATGATGGCAAATAGAAAAGTTGAAAGCATAGTTGAGGAGAGGATTTGAACCTCTGTTTAAAGGGCTTAGGTCTTTTGCATTATTCCGGGCTCTGCCACCTTAACAAAGCATTATCTTTGCTTTAAGGGTTTATGCCTCATTATTTAATTTAGTTGTCTTCATTAAATTGGGGGAGGGCTTGCTTATGGCATTGGCCTTTTCTTCTCGGTCCTTTCGTACTAGAGAAGATCATCTCATAGATAGAAACTGACCTGGATTGCTCCGGTCTGAACTCAGATCACGTAGGACTTTAATCGTTGAACAAACGAACCCTTAATAGCGGCTGCACCATTAGGATGTCCTGGTCCAACATCGAGGTCGTAAACCCCCTTGTCGATATGGGCTCTAAAAGAGGATTGCGCTGTTATCCCTAGGGTAACTCGGTTCGTTGATCGGTAAAACCGGATCAAAAAGTCAGAGATTCTGTTTTTTAGGGTTGTTTCCCTTAAATTAAAAAAATGTATTTTCGTTCTACGTGGGGGTTTTATTTTACCCCGCGGTCGCCCCAACCAAAAACACTAGAATAGTACTCAGTTGTCTTGTCCTGTTAACCCAGGGTAAGTGATGTGATCTATTCTTGCGTTTTAAGCTCCATAGGGTCTTCTCGTCTTATGTTATTATTCCCGCTTCTGCACGGGAAGATCAATTTCATTGACTGGAAGGAGGAGACAGTTTAGCCCTCGTTATGCCATTCATACAGGTCTTCATTTAAAAGACAATTGATTGCGCTACCTTTGCACGGTCAGAATACCGCGGCCGTTAAACATTAGTCACAGGGCAGGCGGTACCTCTTATGTTTTATAGTCAAGAGGCGATGTTTTTGGTAAACAGGCGGGGCTTAAGTTATATTTGCCGAGTTCCTTCTTCTTCTTTTAGTCTTTCCTTTAGAACACACCAGTGTAGGGTTAACGGTAAGTTTTGAAGTATTTTCTAGTTATCTGTTTTTTCTTCAATGCCCTCTTTTTTTGGGCCCGTTAATTTTCGGTGGATTTTCCGTTCCGAAGTACACTTATGTTAGGAGAGGTAGTTCTCTTATTACTCATTTTAGCATAATTTTTTCCATAAATTATGGAATAGCCTAATAAAACAGGCGGAATAAAATTAGATATCATTATTAGAGGAATAAAAGTGATTAAGCTTTAACGCTTTCTTTTTAGATGGCTGCTTTTAGGCCCACTAAAACACTAACCTTATAAATTATGATTTTTATCCTTCCTGCAAAGCTGTGTCTTGTTTCATAGGAACTGTACTTCCTTTGAATAACTCTTTATTTTTCTTTAGTTTTCGCTTAGGAAGACCTTATGTAAAGTAAGAAAATTAAAGGCCGAACTTCTATTCGTTTCTTAGGCAACCAGCTATAATTAAGTTCGGTAGGTTTATCACCTCTACTCGAAGCTCTTCACACTCTTTTGCCACAGAGATGTGTTCGCCCTGTTTTAGGCTGTCTTGGAGTAGCTCACTTAATTTCGGGAAATTAAACTATAAAACTTTTTGCTTAATATGGACTTGCTAAATCATGATGCAAAAGGTACGAGCGTTAAGCTCTGCTTTTTTATACTTTACTGAATTATTTCATTTCTTTTTCAGCGTTCCCTTGCGGTACTTTTTCTATAGCTTTAAGAATGTCCTTTTCTATCACCTTTACTTAGGGGGAAAAATGGTTTAGTTAAAATATTAGGAATATTAGGGGTTATTAATATTTATGTGTTGAATTTTAGTTATAAGCTAGCTATTAGGTATCAGAGCGACTCGAATTGCACGGGTGTCCCCTCAGTGTAAGGGAGGTACTTTACTTTTTTAGCTACGTTCTGATTTTTCCAAGTGCACCTTCCGGTACACTTACCATGTTACGACTTGCCTCCCCTTTACCAGAATAAGGGTATTAATTAGTAGTAGTGTTAGGCTCGGGGAGAGTGACGGGCGGTGTGTGCGCGCTTCAGGGCCAATTTCAATAGAACTCTCTATTTTCTATTTACTGCTAAATCCTCCTTAAAATATTGTTTCATTATATGTTTCCGTAGGTTTCCTGTATCAGGAAATGTAGCCCATTTCTTTCCCTTTCATTCGCTACACCTCGACCTGACGTTTTAGGTTAAACCGATTACGTTTACTGTGTTTCCTTCATAGGGTAAGCTGACGACGGCGGTATATAGGCGGAAATGACAAGAAAGGGTGAGGTTTAACGGGGGTTATCGGTTCTAGAACAGGCTCCTCTAGGTGGGTCTAAAGCACCGCCAAGTCCTTTGGGTTTTAAGCTTATGCTCGTAGTTCCCTGGCGGATAAGAAGTAAAGTCTTATCAAAGTTTACGGCTGTGCATAGTGGGGTATCTAATCCCAGTTTGTTCCACAGTTTTCGTGTATTCAGGTATGTTAAAGCTACTTTCGTAAGAGTTCTTCATGCTTTCAAATGCGTATAACAGCTGTGAAAACGTTTGGCTTTAGTTTGTATGTTCCTTAATCACGCTTTACGCCGTAGAGCTGTCAACTTGAGCCTCTCGTATAACCGCGGTGGCTGGCACGAGTTTTACCGGCTCTTTTATGCTTATAACTAAGTCAAGTTTTCACTTATTGCTTAATGTTTATCACTGCTGAATTCCCTTGGGGGCGTGGCTAAGCAAGGTGTAATGGGCTAATTTTTATTGTGCCTGATACCGGCTCCTTGTTTTCGGAAGGAAAACTGTGGGCGTTCTCACTGGGGTGCGGATGCTTGCATGTGTAAATTTAGTCAAAGCTGACAGTAAAGTCAGGACCAAGCCTTTGTGCTTACGAAGCTTTCTAGGGCTTGTCTTAACATCTTCAGTGTTATGCTTTAGTTTAAGCTACGTTAACATTTGCAATATTGTAATAATATAAGCAACTTTTTTGAAAAACGACACTAAATGAGATCTTCCTGGTTCCTGGGGGGTTTACAGGATTGATAGCTATCTCAGGAGTGTTGGGGGGGTAGGGGGGGTTTAACGCGCAAAAGCCGAGGGGAACGATTCATGATAAGTTAGGAGAAAAATTACACTATTATGCTCTTGAGATCAGTAATGCAATTCATAAATGAAAATCTTTCATTAATGGAACGTTTATCTTTAAGGCGGGCTGATTGTCCTACCTTATACAAGTAGATTGCATGCACTGTGAAATGTCTATTGAAAGGAAAAGAGAAAAAAAAATACCAGTAGCCCATTAGAAAGAACGCTCGGCATGGTGGGTAACGAGTCGTATGTACTCCACCATTAACTTATGCCAGCGTCAAGAAAAGTGTAGGGAATGA